AAGAAGAAAAAATTCAGTCAGAAGAAGAAATAAAAATTTTCAAATTTTTATTTGATATCGTTAGAACTGATAGCAACGATCAAACTCTTATAAAAAATTTTAGTGATTTCCATGAAATCAATAAAAAAGTTCCTCGATGGTCATACAAATTAATAAGTGAGTTGGAAGAATTGCAAGGCGAAAATGAAGAAAATGTACCAATGGAGCCTGGAATTCGTTCAAGAAAAGCAAAACGTGTAGTGGTTTTTACTGATAAAGAGCCACATGACGAGATTTATACTAATCTCAAAGATAATCAAAATTCTGATCAAAACGATGAAATGGCTTTGATCCGTTATTCACAACAATCTGATTTTCGTCGAGAGCTAATTAAAGGATCCATGCGTTCCCAAAGGCGTAAAACAGTTATTGGGGAATTTTTTCAAGCAAAAGTACATTCCCCCCTTTTTTTTGATAGAATAGATAAACTTTTTTTTTTTTCGTTTGATATATGGGGGCTAGAAAAAAAAATTCTTAGAAATTTCATGTGGAAAAAAAAAAAAATTGATAAAAAAGAAGAAGAACAATCAAAAATGGAAGAAAAAAGACGGAAAGCAATTGCAGAAACTTGGGATAGCTTCCTATTTGCTCAAATAATAAGAGGTTCTCTCTTAGTAACTCAATCGATTCTTAGAAAATATATTATATTACCTTTATTGATAATAATTAAAAATAGCGTCCGTATGTTATTATTTCAATTTCCCGAGTGGTCCGAGGATTTAAAGGATTGGAAACGTGAAATGCATGTTAAATGTACTTATAATGGGGTTCAACTATCCGAAACAGAATTTCCAAGAAACTGGTTAACGGATGGTATTCAGATAAAAATCCTATTTCCTTTTTATCTTAAACCTTGGCATAAATCTAAATTTCAAGCATCTCAGAAGGCTCGACTAAAAAAAACAAAAGACAAAGGGGGAAAAAATGATTTTTGTTTCTTAACAGTTTGGGGAATGGAAACCGAACGACCGTTTGGTTCTGCCCAAAAAAAGCCCTCTTTTTTTGAACCTATTTCTAAAGAATTAAAAAAAAGAATCAAAAGAATCAAAACAAAGAGTTCTCTGGCTGTAAGGATTTTCAAAGAAAGAGCAACAATTTTCCTAAAAGTCGCAAAAGAAATTCAAAACTGGATTCTCAAAAACTTTCTTTTTATAAAAGGAAAAATAAAAGACCTTTTAAAACGAAATCTAATTCCATTATTTAGCCCGAAAGAAATATATGAATTAAATAAAACTAAAAAAGATTCAATAATAAATAATCAAATGATTCATGAACTATCTGTTCAAAAAGAATCCATGGAGTGGACAAATTCTTCACTTAGCGAAAACAAAATAAAAAATTTGATTGATAGAATAAAGACAATCAGAAATCAAATAGAAGAAATTTCAAAAGAAAAACAAAACCTAACTAATAGTTGTACCAAACTGCGTTATGATTCTAAAATAATGGAGTCATCAAAAAATTTTTGGCAGACATTCAAAAGAAAAAATACCCGATTAATTCGTAAATCCATTTTTTTTATAAAATTTTGCATCGAACAACTGTCTATAGCTATTTTTCTAGGTATCATTAATATTCCAAGAATTACTACACAACTTTTTTTTGAATCAACAAAAACAATTCTTGATAAATATATTTACAAGAATGAAGAAAATGGAGAAAAAAAAAAAAAAAAAAATACCATTTATTTTATTTCGACTATAAAAAATTTAATATCCAATAAAAAAAAAATTAGTTATGACCTATGCTCTTTATCACAAGCATATGTATTTTACAAATTATCACAAATTCAAGTTAGTAACTTTTCTAAATTAAAGGCTGTTCTTGAATATAACATATGCATAACATCCTTTTTTGTTAAGAATCAAATAAAGGTTTTTTTTCAAGAACAAGGAATCTTTCATTATGAATTGAAAAATAAAACCTTTTTGAATTCCGAAGTAAATCAATGGAAAAACTGGTTACGAAGTCATTATCAATACAATTTACCCCGGATTGCATGGGCTAGATTAGTAACCCAAAATTGGAAAAAGAAAATAAATAAAGATTCTCTAGTTCTAAATCCAAGTTTAACCAAAGAGGATTCATATGAAAAAAAGAAATTTGATAATTACAAAAAACAAAATTTTTTTGAGGCCGACTCGTTATTAAATCCAAAACATAATTTAAAAAAAGATTCTATATATAATCTTTTTTGCTATAAATCTATTCATTCTACAGAAACAAATTTTGACATGTCTATAGGCATTGCCCTAGATAATTGTTTAGTCTCTTCTTTTCTAGAAAAATATAATATTCGGGGTATAGGGGAAATTCGGCATAGAAAATATTTGGATTGGAGAATTCTTAACTTTTGGTTTACAAAAAAAGTAAATATTGAGCCATGGGTTGATACCAAGAGTAAAAAAAAATATATTAATACTAAAGTTCAGAATTATCAAAGAATTAATAAAAAAACTAAGACGGGTCTTGCTAATCAAAAAAGAAACTTTTTTGATTGGATGGGAATGAACGAAGAAATACTAAATCATCGTATAACAAATTTTGAATTTTTTTTCTTTCCAGAATTTTTCTTATTTTCTAGTACATATAAAATGAAACCGTGGGTCATACCAATCAAATTACTGCTTTTAAATTTTAATGAAAACATAAATGTTAATAAAAAGATCACTCGAAAGAAAAAAGGTTTTATACCATCAAATGCAAAAAAATCCCTTCGATTTTATAATCTGAATAAAGAAGAAAAAGAATCGGCCGGTCAAGTAGAGCTTGAATCAGATAAAGAAAAAAAAAGAAATCCCGAATCAGCTCTATCAAACCAAGAAAAAAATATTGAAGAAAATTTTGCAGAATCAACGATAAAAAAACCTAAAAATAAAAAACAATACAAAAGCAATACAGAAGCGGAACTTGATTTATTTCTCACAAGATATTCGCGTTTTCAATTGCGATGGAATTGTTTTTTTAATCAAAAAATTCTCAATAATGTAAAAGTATACTGTCTCTTAGTTAGACTAAAAAATCCAAACGAAATAGCGATATCTTCTATTGAAAGAGGAGAGATGAGCCTAGACATTCTAATGATTGAGAAAAATTTCACTTTTGCAAAATTAATGAAAAAAGGAATATTGATTATTGAACCTATCCGTTTGTCTGTACAAAACGATGGACAACTTATTATATATAGAACCATAGGTATGTCATTGGTTCATAAAAATAAACACAAAATAAGTAAAAGATACAAAAAAAAAAGCTATATTGATAAAAAAAAAATAGAAAAATCCATTACAAAATATCAAAACAAAACTGTAAACAGAAAAAAAAATAATTATGATTTCTTTGTCCCTGAAAATATTCTATCCCCTAAACGACGTAGAGAATTTCGAATTCTAATTTGTTTCAACTTAAAAAAAAAAACTGCGAGGGATAAAAATTCAAGATTTGATAAGAATATGCAAAACTTGACCACAGTTTTGCATAAAAAGAAAGATCTTGATAAGGATAAAAATAACCTAATTAATTTAAAATCCTTTCTTTGGCCCAATTTTAGATTAGAAGATTTAGCTTGTATGAATCGCTATTGGTTTAATACTACTAACGGAAATCATTTCAGTATGATAAGAATACGCATGTATACGCGATTTCCAATTTATTAATGATAGATCTCCTTTTTACTATATATAATATATAAGTTACGGTATATGAAAACAACTATATGCACAAATATGAGGGATTGTTTTAAATTCAATCTTTATACATGAGATTAATTTAATCAATGACATAGATACCAATTAGAGCGGATCCATAAATAAATTAACAGAATCCTCCTTTTTGAGATCTAAATTTAGATTTTTTTTATAAAATGAAGAATTAAGAAGTTGATAATTAAATTCAGATCCTTGTACAAAAAAACTACCATTATTATTACTGATCAGTAAAATTCATATCTTTCAATTCATATTAAAAAGGGAAGGATTTCTTTTTATGATAAAAAATGCATTCATTTCATTTCAAGAACAAAAAGAAGAAAACAGGGGATCTGTTGAATTTCAAGTATTCAGTTTCACTAATAAGATACGAAGACTTACTTCACATTTGGAATTGCACAGAAAAGATTATTTATCTCAGAGGGGTCTACGAAAAATTCTGGGAAAACGTCAACGACTGCTGGCTTATTTGTCAAAAAAAAATAGAGTACGTTATAAAGAATTAATTAATCAGTTGAATATTCGGGAATTAAAAACTCGTTAAATTCAAAAATTGTGAATTAGTGAATTTTTTAGATCTTGAATTTTTTGATAAACTTCTTTATTCAGCAATCTAATTCATGCCAGAACGAATCAAGGAAAAACTTATGAAGAGACCAGTTACAGGAAAAGATCTTATGATAGTCAATATGGGACCTCACCACCCATCGATGCATGGTGTTCTTCGCTTAATTGTTACTCTAGATGGTGAAGATGTTGTTGACTGTGAACCCATATTGGGTTATTTACACAGAGGAATGGAAAAAATTGCAGAAAACCGAGCAATTATACAATATTTACCTTATGTAACGCGCTGGGATTATTTAGCTACTATGTTTACAGAAGCAATAACAGTAAATGGACCAGAACAATTGGGAAATATTCAAGTTCCTAAAAGGGCCAGCTATATCAGAGTAATTATGCTGGAATTGAGTCGTATAGCTTCTCATCTGTTATGGCTCGGCCCTTTTATGGCAGATATTGGTGCACAGACTCCTTTTTTCTATATTTTCAGAGAACGAGAATTTGTATATGATCTATTCGAAGCTGCCACCGGTATGAGAATGATGCATAATTTTTTTCGTATTGGAGGAATAGCGGCTGATTTACCTTATGGTTGGATAGATAAATGCTTGGATTTTTGTGATTATTTTTTAACAGAGGTTGTTGAATATCAAAAACTCATTACACGAAATCCTATTTTTTTAGAACGGGTTGAAGGAGTTGGGATTATTGGTGGGGAAGAAGCAATAAATTGGGGTTTATCCGGACCAATGCTACGCGCATCCGGAATACCATGGGATCTTCGTAAAGTTGATCGTTATGAGTCTTACGATGAATTTGAATGGGAAATTCAGTGGCAAAAACAAGGAGATTCATTAGCTCGTTATTTAGTACGACTTAGCGAAATGACAGAATCCATAAAAATTATTCAACAGGCTCTGGAAGGACTTCCAGGGGGTCCCTATGAGAATTTAGAAAGCAGGGGCTTTGATAGAAAAAGGAATCCAGAATGGAATGATTTTGAATATCGATTCATTAGTAAAAAACCTTCTCCTACTTTTGAATTATCGAAACAAGAACTTTATGTAAGAGTTGAAGCTCCAAAAGGGGAGTTGGGAATTTTTCTCATAGGAGATCAAAGCGGTTTTCCTTGGAGATGGAAAATCCGACCACCGGGTTTTATTAATTTGCAAATTCTTCCTGAACTAGTTAAAAGAATGAAATTGGCTGATATTATGACGATACTCGGTAGCATAGATATAATTATGGGAGAAGTTGATCGTTAAAATGATAATTTATGCAACAGCAGTCCAAACTATAAATTCTTTTGTTAGATTGGAATCTTTAAAAGAGGTCTATGGACTTATATGGATATTTGTCCCTATATTTTCTCTTGTATTGGGAATCATAACAGGTGTACTAGTAATTGTGTGGTTAGAAAGAGAAATATCTGCAGGGATACAACAACGTATTGGACCTGAATACGCCGGCCCGTTGGGAATTCTTCAAGCTCTAGCCGACGGGACAAAACTACTTTTCAAAGAAAATCTTCGTCCATCTAGAGGAAATACTCCTTTATTTAGTATTGGACCATCTATAGCAGTTATCTCCATTTTACTAAGTTATTCAGTAATTCCCTTTAGCAATCACCTTGTTTTAGCGGATCTCAATATCGGTATTTTTTTATGGATTGCCATCTCAAGTATTGCTCCTATTGGACTTCTTATGTCAGGATATGGATCAAATAATAAATATTCTTTTTTAGGTGGTCTGCGAGCTGCTGCCCAATCGATTAGTTATGAAATACCATTAACTCTATGTGTTTTATCAATATCTCTACGTGCGATTCGTTGAAACATAAACGTTTATTTTGACTATTCCGTTTCTTCTAGACGAATAAGTTAAAAAACGGAATATCTATATTTATCTTTCGAATTAATCTTAATAAAAGGAATTTGATAGTTATATATGAGTGAAAAAAAACTGCTCAGAAATTAGCAGTAAAAAGAAAAATTGAGTCTCATTTCCTATGTAGAAAGGTTAAACGGAAATAAACATAAGTGTAAGAATCACTTTACCCCAAGGTTGGTTGATTAGTCATCCTGCCTTGAAGCGGGTTAAATATATTAACCGGATGACGTTTTCACTATCAGTTATATAGATTAACATACATGTATTACAAAGTGAGCGGCAATTAGGTAAAAGTAAGTGGATGGTTAGAAACACCAAAATACACAAAGAATTTGTAATAGAGATTAACCAAATTGAAAAGGATATTTATGCATAACATAAGATAAAAAAAAGAAGGTTAATTGGGGCTTGAAATTAGTAGAAATGATCAGACAGTACTCCCCAAGATTCCGATTCAGAGTATGCTCCTATCCACCGACAAATGTAATGACTATCAGAAACGAAATAATCCTTTATTTTTTATAAGTCCACCAACTTTTTTTTCTAAAAAAGAAAGAAGAATAGGAACGAAACAAGGATATTTTTTTTCATATATTTCGAAAATAAAATAGAATTTCTGTCATGAATAATAAACTAATAGGATGTCTAATTCTTTTTCGTAATCGAAAACCACGATGGGCTGAAATACCTATTTTTATTTTTACAAGGAGTATTTTATTAAAGGGTTAAGTTATTACTCAACAAATAGAAATTAAAATTTGTAAAGGATGAGATGAATTCCGAAGCGCTTTTATTCTTAGAATTTGAGCAGACAGAATTCCATTGGTATAATTCGGGACCCCAGATATATTTAATCCATTTTAGAACACATCATATCCATCTAAATGAGACTAATCTGGTCCTTAGATTTATTTATGGCCCCTGAGGAGCCGTATGAGGCGAAGACCTCATGTACGGTTCTGTAATAGCGGTGAAAATAGTAATGTTATCGCCGACTAGGATTATCTAACAGTTTAAGTACAGTTGATATAGTTGAAGCACAATCAAAATATGGTTTTTGGGGATGGAATTTGTGGCGTCAACCTATAGGTTTTATCATTTTTCTAATTTCTTCCCTAGCAGAATGCGAGAGGTTACCGTTTGATTTACCAGAAGCGGAAGAAGAATTAATAGCAGGTTATCAAACTGAATATTCAGGTATCAAATTTGGTTTATTTTACGTTGCTTCTTATCTAAATCTATTAATTTCCTCATTATTTGTAACAGTTCTATACTTAGGCGGTTGGAATATTTCTATTCCGTATATATCTATTCTGGAGCTATTTCAAAGGAATCAAATTTTTGGAACAACAATTGGTATCTTTATTACATTAGCTAAAACTTATTTGTTCTTGTTCATTTCTATCGCAACAAGATGGACTTTACCTAGGCTAAGAATGGATCAACTATTAAATCTTGGATGGAAATTTCTTTTACCTATTTCCCTTGGTAATCTATTATTAACAACTTCTTTCCAACTCTTCTCACTCTAAATTGAAAATGAATCCAATATATTCATTATTTGTTTTAAACAAGAGAAAGAAACAAAGATAAAATTATTCAGAGATAATTACAATATGCTTCCTATGATAACTGGGTTCATGAATTATGGTCAACAAACCCTACGAGCTGCAAGGTATATTGGTCAAGGTTTCATGATTACCTTATCCCACACAAATCGTTTACCTGTAACTATGCAATATCCCTATGAAAAATTAATAACATCGGAACGTTTCCGCGGTCGAATCCATTTTGAATTTGATAAATGCATTGCTTGTGAAGTATGTGTTCGAGTATGTCCTATAGATTTGCCTGTTGTTGATTGGAAATTGGAAACTAATATTCGAAAAAAACGATTGCTTAATTACAGTATTGATTTTGGAATTTGTATATTTTGTGGTAATTGTGTTGAGTATTGTCCAACAAATTGTTTGTCAATGACTGAAGAATATGAATTTTCCACTTATGATCGTCACGAATTGAATTATAATCAAATAGCTTTGGGTCGTTTACCAATGTCAGTAATTGACGATTACACTATTCGAACAATTTTGAATTCACCTCAAACAAAAAATGGGGTAAACCCTTTAATTTGATTAAAAAAAGAATTCAAAATTGTTGAATTATATAAAGAATTTAATTAAAAACTTGTATTGTATTTATATAATAATATTAAGTATTAAGGCGCATTCTTTTAATATAATATATTCGTAATTACTTTCTTGAAATAGATAGGTTGAAAATACACTTTAGAATAAAAAAAGAGAAACTGTCTAATAATTGTATCTACATCAATTCATATCCATTAGATTCTAATTTCACTCTATTAGAAACATATTAAAAACAAATTTCCTGGTTAAATTAATAAGGTCATGAAAAGGATTTCGATTTTTTTCTTATTTTAATAATATAATGGATTTGCCTGGACCAATACATGATTTTCTTTTAGTTTTTCTGGGATCCGGTCTTATAGTAGGAGGTCTGGGAGTGGTATTACTTCCCAACCCAATATTTTCAGCCTTTTCCTTAGGATTTGTTCTTGTTTGTATATCTTTCTTGTATATTCTATCAAATTCCCATTTTGTAGCTGCTGCACAACTCCTTATTTACGTGGGGGCCATAAATGTTTTAATCATATTTGCTGTGATGTTCATGAATGAGTCAGAATATTCCACAGATTTCAATCTGTGGACCGTTGGGAATGGGATTACTTCGTTGGTTTGTACAACTATTCTTTTTTTATTAATGTCTACTATTCTCGATACGTCATGGTACGGGGTTATTTGGACTACAAGATTAAACCAGATTCTAGAGCAAGATTTAATAAGTAATAGTCAACAAATAGGAATTCATTTATCAACAGATTTTTTTCTGCCATTTGAACTCATTTCAATAATTCTTTTAGTTGCTTTGATAGGTGCAATCTCTGTGGCTCGTCAATAAAAAATGTTCGAATTAGTAAAGACCAAAGAAAACTTTGTGTATGTTATGGTTTTTTCCGTTCATTCAATTAAATTTGATTTAATACTATTTCATATTTTAAGGATCAATTTTTATATTTGATATATATTTGAAAATTTTTTTTACCTAATATTTTTTTTATTCGTACTTTTTTGTTATATTCTAGTTGATGGGAGTTATTTTTCATATTGAAATGAATCAAAATTGATAAGGAGTTGCTGAATGATACTCGAACATGTACTTGTTTTGAGTGCCTATTTATTTTTGATCGGTCTTTATGGATTGATCACGAGTCGAAATATGGTTAGGGCTCTTATGTGTCTTGAACTTATACTCAATGCAGTTAATATGAATTTCGTAACATTTTCTGATTTTTTTGATAATTCCCAACTAAAAGGGGATATTTTCTGCATTTTTGTTATAGCAATTGCAGCCGCTGAAGCAGCTATTGGATTAGCTATAGTCTCGTCAATTTATCGTAACAGAAAATCAACTCGCATAAATCAATCGACCTTATTAAATAAGTAGCATAAATAAAAAAATTATAGATTGAAATTTGCATATATGATAGGTTATGACCTACTAGATTATATTTGTAAAAATATAAGAAATCAAAGTATTTTAGCCCCATTTTTTATCAATTGAGCCAGAATTCATTACAAAAATTCTATTAAAGGAAATCATTGCTTCATCTAGTATTTTAATATATCATTCAGTTAGAAGTTTACTAGATTGAAAATTTATGACATTCAAAAAACTATTGATCCTATGTCACATTCAGTAAAAATTTATGATACCTGTATAGGATGTACTCAATGTGTCCGAGCATGCCCTACAGACGTATTAGAAATGATACCTTGGGATGGATGTAAAGCTAAGCAAATAGCTTCTGCTCCAAGAACCGAGGATTGTGTTGGTTGTAAGAGATGTGAGTCCGCCTGTCCAACGGATTTTTTGAGCGTTCGAGTTTATTTATGGCATGAAACAACTCGAAGTATGGGTCTAGCTTATTGATACGTTACCGAAAACCTCATTTGAATAAATTTAGAATACATTTTATTTTTTTTATTGACAAGTACTCGTACTCAAAAAAGTTAAATTATATTTTTTTATTTATATATTTTTTTTGAGTACGCGTTCTTTGGACCTGGTGTATCTTGTCTTTACCACGAATGATTTTCCTTGGTTAACAATAATTGTTGTTTTTCCAATATCTGCTGGTTCATTAATGTTATTTCTCCCGCATAGGGGAAATAAAGTCAATAAATGGTATACTATATGCATTTGTATCTTAGAACTTCTTCTAACGACCTACGCTTTTTGTTATAATTTTAAAATGGACGATCCATTAATTCAACTGTCTGAAGATTATAAATGGATCAATTTTTTTGATTTTGACTGGAGAATGGGAATAGATGGACTTTCTATAGGAACGATTTTACTGACGGGATTTATTACTACTTTAGCCACTTTAGCGGCTTTTCCAGTTACTCGGGATTCCCGATTATTCCATTTCCTGATGTTAGCAATGTACAGCGGTCAAATAGGATCATTTTCTTCTCGGGATCTTCTACTTTTTTTCATCATGTGGGAATTAGAATTAATTCCCGTTTATCTACTTTTATCCATGTGGGGTGGAAAGAAACGTCTGTATTCAGCTACAAAATTTATTTTGTACACGGCAGGAAGTTCTATTTTTTTATTAATAGGAGTTTTAGGTATAAGTTTATATGGTTCGAACGAACCAACATTAAATTTAGAACTCTTAGCTAATCAATCCTATCCTGTTACACTCGAAATACTTTTTTATATTGGATTTCTTATTGCTTTTGCCGTCAAATCGCCGATTATACCTTTACATACTTGGTTACCTGACACCCACGGTGAGGCACATTACAGTACCTGTATGCTTCTCGCTGGAATCTTATTAAAAATGGGAGCATATGGGTTGGTTCGAATCAATATGGAATTATTACCCCACGCTCATTCTATGTTTTCTCCTTGGTTGATGGTAGTCGGTACAATCCAAATAATTTATGCAGCTTCAACATCTCCCGGTCAACGTAATTTAAAAAAGAGAATAGCCTATTCTTCTGTATCTCACATGGGTTTTATAATTATAGGTATTAGTTCTATAACGGATCCTGGACTTAATGGAGCTATTTTACAAATAATTTCTCATGGGTTTATTGGCGCTGCACTTTTTTTCTTGGCAGGAACGAGTTATGATAGAATTAGGCTTGTTTATCTTGATGAAATGGGTGGAATGGCTATCTCCATTCCAAAAATATTTACAATGTTCACTATCTTATCGATGGCTTCCCTTGCATTGCCGGGCATGAGTGGTTTTGTTGCAGAATTAATCGTTTTTTTTGGAATAATTACCAGCCAAAAATATTTCTTAATTTCCAAAATTTTAATTATTTTTGTAATGGCAATTGGAATGATATTAACTCCTATATATTTATTATCTATGTCACGCCAAATGTTCTATGGATACAAGTTAATTAATGTCAAAAACTTTTCTTTTTTTGATTCTGGACCCCGAGAGTTATTTCTTTCAATCTCTATTCTTCTACCCATAATTGGTATTGGGATTTATCCTGATTTTGTGCTCTCATTAGCAAGTGACAAGGTCGAATCCATTTTATCTAATTATTTTTATGGATAGTTTTCAGGAAAAAAAAAAAGCATTAAAGTGAATTGTAATCAGAAGTCTTTGGTCTTTGTATTGTGAGAACCTTTTGAATCATTGTACTACTTGATTCAAAAGGTTCTTGATGGTTTACTACTAAAACTAAATGAGATTTCTTCACTTATATGAAGTTAGATATAGAAGCGATTTTTTTTATTTAAATTTGGATTCCTTTTTGTTTGTTACTTTAATTCGATGTAAATGAACCATAACTATGTAAACCTATTCCTAAAAGATTGACGCCAAAATAGCATATCCAAATTACAAGAAAACCTATCGAAGCCACAATTGCAGAATTTATACCCCTAACATTCCTATTTGTTTTAATATGTAAATAAATTGCGAATATAGTCCAAGTAATAAATGCCCAAGTTTCTTTTGGATCCCAGTTCCAATATGAACCCCATGTCTCATTAGCCCAGACAGCTCCTGAAAGAATGCCGACGGTTAAAAAGATAAATCCAAGACTAATAATACGAAAACTCCAATAATCTAATTGTTGAATCAGTTGATACCTATAATAATTTCTAGAAAAACTAAAATTAATGTTTTGTTGTAGTACAATAGAATTTCTTTCATTTATGTAGTAAAGTACATCAAAAGAAAATAATTCATTTAATAAAAAATTTTTTTTTATATTCTTTTTACAAAAAGTGGGTCCGACTTTGCGAAATGTAATCACTAGAAGAGCTATTGATAATAATGATCCGCATAACAGAGCGCCATAGCCTAATATCATCATACTTACGTGCATCATTAACCACTGGGACTGGAGAGCTGGTACTAATATTGCAGACTGAGGCATTTTGTTTAAAAGACCTGAAGTAGCAAAACCCTGAATAAAAAGAGCACTTGGCGCAGTTATTGCGTTTAAGTGATTTTGTTGTTTTTTATTAAAATAGGAAACCATATGAATAATTGAAAAAGCCCACGAAAGAAAAATTAATGATTCATATAAATTACTTAATGGAAAATGTCCTGAATAAATCCAACGAGTGAACAATAATCCTGTTATACCAAAAAACGTAATTATGATTCCTTTATCTGATGAATCAAAAAATCCTATGATTTCATCTAAATTAACTAATAAAGTGAAAAAATAAATTGTCAGTACAATTGAAACGACCGAAAAAGATATATGAGTTAATATATGCTCTAAAATTGAAAAAATCATAAAAAATTTGTTAAAAATTCAAAAATTAATACTAGGTTTTACCCGATTTTAGAAAAAGAGTCGGGTTTTATTTTGATTATAAAACTTATAATATCTCTTTTATAAGATCTTATGCCGCTACTCGGACTCGAACCGAGATGCTCTAGCACTGCTTCCTAAGAGCAGCGTGTCTACCAATTTCACCATAGCGGCAACTTGTTCAAAACAATACTAACAAGTTTTTATTCAATCGTCGAGATTAAAATTTAAATAAAGAAGCCAATTGATTCAAATTTCCAATTGATTTAATCAATTTAAACTTTTTTAAATAGGTATTGGGGTTTAAATTCAATTAAGATCTTTTTTTTTATCAGAGTTATTTAAAATTATTTAAATTCACTTTTTGTCCTTTATATTTTTTCTAGAATACAATGAAAAATGTAACTAAATTCAAGTAGTTGGAACTTCAACCCAAAGACAAAACTCTAAATGCTCTTTAGCATTTTTTTTCATTTATATTTATCTGATAAAAAAAATGCTTTTTCGAAAAATTAAAACTTTTTCAAAACTCTTAGAAATTTTAACTAAAATTAGATTTTCCTAAGTGCTCAAGAGAAAAAAAATTATCAAAATCTTTTTTTTGATGTATCTTTTTATATTGTACAAACAGTACAAACATAAGATTTTTTGATCACTTAAAGTAATTAATTTATAAAGTAATTAATTTAAAGATCTTTTATTTCCTCATTAAGAGGAAATAAAAGATCTTTATTTATTATTGCATCAAGGTAGTAATGGGGAAAATACGAATCCCCTTTTTGGAACTAAAAAAAAATGTGAACCTTTCCTTTTTATCTATATATTGTCTTTTTTTCTTCTTTTGGTTCCTATTTGGTTTTATATTTATTTTAAAAAATTGGTTTTGAAGTTAGGCTAATTCTAATTATTATAGTGTTTTTTATTTATTTTGCTGTACAAAAAAACTTTTTGAATTACCTGTAGAAAGTGATTTCCCTAACGAAAAAGCTTTCAACGATGTCCAATATCCCTTCCTTTTCCAAATTTTTTTACGAATACGTTTTTTCGAGATAGAAGTACGTTTTTTTGGAACTGCCATTCAAAAATGAAAAAAAAAATTTTCAGTGGTATAATTGGATGTCAAAGACATTTATTATTCTATTCTTTCGTACTCCATATCGAGTTATTTTTTTCTTTCAAATTTTATTATATATTATTTTCAAAACAAAAAAGACATTCAAAAGTTTCAAACCAAACTTTTGACTTTTTTTTTTTTACGTTTGAAATCCGTACGAGAGTACTCATTTAATTAATTTATACTGATAGATTATATTATCAAAAAAATTATAAGATTTCTTCACATCATATGTAAAAAAAACATATCGATTATAATAATCTTTCTTACAAATATAAATAAAAAAAGCTCACTTAGTGTACTGGAAGACAATAACTAAATTCCATAATGAAAATCCATTCTTTAACAATCCTAAATACTCAAACTCAAATAACTTTGTTTTAGGTAAAGTTTTTTTTATTATATAATTAATATTAAGTATTTTTTTGTCGTGTAAATCTTTGTTCTATTCTTAATATATGTATATAAATTATTGTAATACGGAATTATAATTCACTTTTTCTGTATCTGCATAAAATCACAAAAAAATTTTATTTAGTAGTAATAAAAAAAGACAAATAATTTTTTTTGACAGTAACTTAGTAATATTATTTAATCACTTCTAATTTTTTTATTTGAATATATATTTCTTTTCAAAGATTTATAAAGGATTATACTAGTTCGAAAACATTTCTATTTAGGTTTGAAATCGCGTGCTTTTTTATTGTCCCCTTTGAAAAAAAAAAAATATATATATATACAAACCAGTGAATAAGAAATAATAAATTAAAGAATAAAATAAAAAGGATTTTTTATTTTA